AACGGTATTTAATTCTAAAAGTTAGCCGGATAGCTGACCCTCGTAGTCCGTTCTTGACTGGGTGAGAACTTCATTTTTATTTTTTTTGAATTTCAATAAGATTTCCTCCGCTTAATGGATAACCATTTGTTACCAATGGAGAATTGGTTCTCATCTTAAATTCAGGTGGTTGGATTTGCAACAACGGAAACCATAAACTTTATCCACAATTAGGGGGATTAATTTGCTTATTTTTAGATAGTGAATGGAGTTCCTTCTTCCATTCTATCCTATTCACTGGTATTGATCATTTATGCTGGAAAGCGTGTTTTTTGCTTTTTTGTGTCAGTTCATGATCTAAACGAGTCGCACATACACCCTAGTACATGTTCCTCGGCGCTGAGGACATCCCCCAAGAGCGGGGGATTTCGTGACATTTCGAATTGGCTGTCTTGTATTTCTAATAAGTTGTTTAATAGTTGGCATGTTGAATCATATACCTAAAGGGCTGGTTTAGATTGATCCTAACCGGGATGATTATGAATTTTTCCTCTTTAATAGAATAATAAACTCGGATTTAAAATCTTAAATCACGGATTTGCACAAAAGACATTTTTTTCACCCAACTGCTACAAGATCAACAATTCCGTAAGCTTGGGCTTCTGTTGCTGACATAAAAACGTCCCTTTCCATGTCTTCCGATACAACCCATAATGGTTTACCCGTCCTTTGTACATAAACCCTTGTGAGGGTTTCGCGTAGTTTCAGCAGCTCTTCCGCTTCCAGGATAAATTCTCCCGTTTGCGCCTCATAAAAAGAACTAGCGGGTTGATGGATCATTACCCTGATGATAGAAGGGTTCTCTATCTGGTGTGATGAAACGAACCGAAAAGAAAGATAACGAATAATAGGAAAAAAGATAGAATTGAACAACCGTACGGGCATCATCTTTTGTGCGTTGCATACGGCTCTACAATCAAATTGACCCTTAACTTTTTATTTTTCTATTCAAGAAAGCTAAAAATCGAATCTATCAACCCCAGATGGGTAAATGGTCAAATTGCCACCCTTTCTTTCGGAGGAGTTAAAAAAATACTATGATGGCTCCGTTGCTTTCTATTTTAGAAACATGTTCTTTTTTTGTCTTTGATTCAGCAATCCCAAAGTTTCTTTTTGATCCAACCAAAAAAGGGAAAATCTTATTTTTTTTCGCACTCTTTTTTTATACCATAAATATTGTTAAGAGCCCGGGAGTATGAAAACAAAAAAGTTTGTGACGCTGAATTGGACTTCCGATAGATAAGAGAAAATCGGAAATACCTTTTATCTCATACTACTCTCTCGATACATAATCGAATGAAAAAAAAGAATATATAATTTTTTTCATATCGAATTCGAAGTGCCATGCTATTATTACTTAATATTCATATGGCGAAGGCATAGTTTTCTTTTTTCTCTCAAATAAAAAAACCTCATTGGCGCCAAGCGTGAGGGAATGCTAGACGTTTGGTAATTTCTCCTCCAACTAGGATAAAGGATCCCATTGACGCGGCTAATCCCATGCATATTGTATGGACATCTGGTCCCACAAATTGCATAGTATCATAAATAGCTACTCCAGGTATTACCCACCCGCCAGGAGAGTTTATAAACAAAAACAGATCTTTGGTATTATCCTCGATACTGAGATATACCATAAGACCAATAAGTTGATTCGAGATCTCACTATCAACTTCTTGGCCTAAAAAAAGCAATCTTTCTCGATAAAGTCGGTTGAGTAGGGTAAAATTGTATCCCTTAGGAACCGTACATGCACCTTTTGATGCATACGGTTCAAAAAAATTGCGAAAAAGAATCAATGGCTAGATTTGAGTCCCCTTTATTTTTTCTATTTATAACAGGTTTTTCTAACTTATAACGAAAGAGCTTTTTCTTCGATTTTTCAATAAAGACCAATTTTTCCTTCTTTTTTTATAATAGAAAAAGTCAATAAACTTATCGAATTAACTTTTCATTGATGTATTGTTTCATCGAGATTCAATCCAAATTGCGATGGTATTTTCTTGTTCCTGAATGGGTCTCTTTAATCTTTTTAGGTTTATGCTCTACTCCGGGTAAAGATCCGCCCGATTTTTATTTGCACATATAGGACAAATATTCCCATCACCATTTTATGACTTTACAAATAACAAACAAGAATCTTTTATGATACACGTAGTAATCATAGATCTATTTATTACCAATTGGGTTTTTTCTAAACGGAGCCTGGATACTTCATTTTTTTAGTCCAACCAAAGCCAACCATAAATTATTATAATTGATAGATAATAGTACTATGAATTCCCCAAAACAATGCATCTAATTGCACTTCACGCTCCAATTTTTGGATGATTTAATTTCTGTTTCTTGGGCGAAACAGAGGATATCTCGATCGGGGGAGAGAACGGGGAAATCCCATACGACCCAATATATCTGACAAGCCGCACTATACGTCAACCCAAGATGCATCTTCCTCTCCAGGACTTCGGAAAGGTACTTTTGGAACACCAATAGGCATGAATTAAAATAAAAAAGAACTAAATACTATATTTCACTTTGGTGTGGAAACGTAACAATATGGTTTTACTGTCTTTATAATATTGACTCTATCATATTTATTTTATCCATAGATTAGAAAAATTCAGAAAGAAAAAATAAATAAAGGAAACTTTTTACGAATAGGTCTTTCTAATAATAAATAAGGAGGGGCGCGTTTACTCATAGAAAATGGTATCGATCCCCCATTGCGTATTGGTACTTATCGAGTATAGAATAAATCTGCTTCTCTTTGTTCCTACGAACAGAATAGAAAAAATATTCATCTAACCCTTGTTATGAAATAATCTTCCGAACGACAAAGGGTGTCCATAAGATAGTCATAGTATACTTTTCCAATGCAATAAAGTTACGTAGTGTTTATTTTTTCTTTGATAAAGGGGTATTTTCCATGGGTTTGCCTTGGTATCGTGTTCATACCGTTGTATTGAATGATCCCGGTCGGTTGCTTTCCGTTCATATAATGCATACAGCTCTGGTTGCTGGTTGGGCGGGCTCGATGGCTCTGTATGAATTAGCTGTTTTTGATCCTTCTGACCCTGTTCTTGATCCGATGTGGAGACAGGGTATGTTCGTTATACCCTTCATGACTCGTTTAGGAATAACCAATTCATGGGGAGGTTGGAGTATTACAGGAGGGACTGTAACTAATCCGGGGATTTGGAGTTACGAAGGTGTAGCCGGAGCACATATTGTGTTTTCGGGCTTATGCTTTTTGGCAGCTATCTGGCATTGGGTTTATTGGGATCTAGAAATATTTTGTGATGAACGTACAGGAAAACCTTCTTTGGATTTGCCCAAGATCTTTGGAATTCATTTATTTCTCTCCGGGGTGGCTTGCTTTGGTTTTGGTGCATTTCATGTAACAGGCTTGTACGGTCCTGGGATATGGGTGTCCGATCCTTATGGACTAACGGGAAAAGTACAACCTGTAAATCCGTCGTGGGGCGTGGAAGGTTTTGATCCTTTTGTTCCGGGAGGAATAGCCTCTCATCATATTGCAGCAGGTACATTGGGCATATTAGCAGGTTTATTCCATCTGAGCGTCCGCCCGCCACAACGTCTATACAAAGGGTTGCGTATGGGAAATATTGAAACCGTACTCTCTAGTAGTATCGCAGCTGTCTTTTTTGCGGCTTTTGTTGTTGCTGGAACTATGTGGTATGGTTCAGCAACGACCCCTATCGAATTATTTGGTCCCACTCGGTATCAATGGGATCAGGGTTACTTCCAGCAAGAGATATATCGAAGAGTTAGCGCCGGGCTAGCAGAAAATAAAAGTTTCTCAGAAGCCTGGTCGAAAATTCCCGAAAAATTAGCTTTTTATGATTATATTGGTAATAATCCAGCAAAAGGGGGATTATTCAGGGCAGGCTCAATGGATAACGGAGATGGAATAGCGGTTGGGTGGTTAGGACACCCCGTCTTTAGGGATAAAGAAGGGCGTGAGCTTTTTGTACGTCGTATGCCTACGTTTTTTGAAACATTCCCAGTCGTTTTGGTCGACGGCGATGGAATTGTTAGAGCCGATGTTCCTTTTCGAAGGGCAGAATCGAAGTATAGTGTTGAACAAGTAGGTGTAACCGTTGAGTTCTATGGTGGCGAACTCAATGGAGTCAGTTATGGTGAGCCCGCTACTGTGAAAAAATATGCTAGACGCGCTCAATTAGGTGAAATTTTTGAATTAGATCGCGCGACTTTGAAATCGGATGGTGTTTTTCGTAGCAGTCCAAGGGGTTGGTTTACTTTTGGACATGCTTCGTTTGCTTTGCTCTTCTTCTTCGGACACATTTGGCATGGTGCTAGAACCTTGTTCAGAGATGTTTTTGCCGGTATTGACCCAGATTTGGATGCTCAAGTAGAGTTTGGAGCATTCCAAAAACTTGGGGATCCAACTACAAGAAAACAGGCAGTCTGATACAAGACCGCCGCTTTGGCATTTTTCGCCTCTATTTTCTTTTTGAAGGGAATTTTATATAGAATTAGAGTACTTTGAATCGTTGTTTTTTGACTCTTGCTCTTTCGATATGATTTCCAAAATGAAAAAAACAAACAGGTTAGGGAAGTTATAATTGTAAACCGCGATCGGATTTATGGAAGCATTGGTTTATACATTTCTTTTAGTCTCGACTCTAGGGATAATTTTTTTCGCTATCTTTTTTCGAGAACCACCTAAAGTTCCAACTAAGAAATGATTTTTCATGATCTCAATTGAAGTAACGAGCCCCCTATATGGGGAGGCTCATTACTTCAACTAGTCCCCGTGTTCCTCGAATGGATCTCTTAGTTGTTCAGAAGGTTGCCCAAAAGCGGTATATAAGGCGTACCCGGTAAAACTTACAAGTAAACCAGATATAAAGATGGCGACTAGGGTTGCTGTTTCCATTATGATTATATAATTTCAAGATCCCAATGGATCTATCATA